CTAGCCCTCTTTCTCAACTCGAGTCTTAAGCTCAACGGCTTTCATCGTTGACGAACACCTGCGCTAATAAGACAAAGAAGGAGGGAGTCTATGCCTTGAATGATTCAGTATCAGTAACAACGAATTTATGGAATGAGAGATCAAGAGACGGATAGGGGGGAATGGCCTATCCATAATGGGTGTACCTTCCTTTAAAGAGCTCTAAACTGAGTTGTTTAGGTTCTGGAATTCCATCTCTAGTTGGGTTCGAAGGTTATAAAATGTGGTGCGGGTTCATCTCTCTCGACCAGTTCCGGTTCAAGGGAAGGGTGATCGAGGGGACCAGACTTTAGATCTCTTTCTTCTCGGAGGTTTTTTTTTCGTATCAAGAGTGTGTTGGGGGCCAGGGAAGACAGATTGGATCGAGAGGCGATGCCTATGCCTCTTCTTTATCGATAGGATTCCCATCATTTGCAGTCTCCGGCCAAGGAGACAGGGCGAGGCACCGAACATGTTCTATCACCTTCGGTGTCTCCATCTGTGATTAGTAATCTAAATCCGCTTTTCCTATTCACTAGCACACTGCGCGCTACAACTAGCAGCCCCCTTACTAGTGGGGTAAAACAAAACGCTAGCGCGCTAGCTAGCTACTTATAGTTATAACCCCTACTTTATTATCTTTATTATTTATAGGATATTTGAAAAAGCCTGCTGAAAAACGGAAGCGCGCTAGCGCGCAACGGCGGAAAAGCCAGCAACTTGTTAGGAGTAGGGTTTGGCTTGCCCCTTTCTTATTATTAGTAAGATACGTTCGGAGCCCTATACAGGGGGCTGCTTGCTGCTCGCCCCTATGGGCTTATGCACTCCACTCGTTACCACTAAACGACGAAGCCGGGAGCGGAAGGAGGGATTTGAACCCTCAACCTCAGCCTTGGCAAGGCTATGCTCTACCATTAAGCTATTTCCGCCAGCTACGGTAGTGGCGAAGCACTACTGAGCAATTCACGTATCACTTGATACGGACGACTTCCGTTTTTCCGCCGGACCACACTCTTAACCTCCGATCGAGCTACGAGCACGAGTAGGTAGGCGCCTAGGGGGGTTTGGGCTGGGAAGGAAGGGCAGTTACACTGCTCCTCTTTTTTTTTGCTTCGCGCCAGATGAGATGATGATTAGTGGGTCAGGTCCAGTGTGTGCTCTTGATCACAATCATTAATTTTTAGGGGGGGCCCTTTCAATCAATCTCCGGCCGCTCAGTGCTGCTATTGGTGCGAGTTGTAAGCAGTCTTGGTCTCGAGTCGAGCTAGGGCGTGATTTCATTCTCGAAACGGGAGTGGGTGCACCGCAAGACCAGACAAGTGACTTCCTCGCCTCGCAGCGGCGGCATCTGTTTTTTATTTAAGTTAAGTCATTTCCTAACGCTCCTCTTACTCTACGATAATCCAAGCAGCAGCTCCACGAGTCCGCTCGGAACCAGTCGATTCCTGAGCCCGCCGTTGGCGCCTCCCGGTGGGCGTTTTCCAGCCACTAGAGCAAGTAAGAGAACCTACAGTGAATGAATTTAAAGAACCGCAGATTTTGACCGGATTGTACACCTTTGTGTCTGGCTATGTATATGGATGTGCATAAAGAAGGGACGGGGCATCTTTCTGCCTTTTTTGGGGGGGAATAAGATGCAGCGGCACCTCATGAACTTCTTACTGGGGCAGCACCATCCTATAGGCGCGAGTGTTTGGATGCACGTGTTTTGCCTGCGCAGTTAAGAGAGAAATTGTGCCCGAGGCAGTTTACTTGCTTACTTGTTATAGTAATTCGGCCCCTTGTGTCTTTCTTGGATATGCACAGTCCGGGTATAGATGCTATGCCGTGAAATCCAAGAGACGCGATGTATCCTTAGCGCAAGCACTAAGTAAGCAAGCTACCTTGATGAAATCAAATAAAAGAGAAGAAAGAATCATTCCCGGTGATAATGTTGTCGTCAACGTATAAAAGAAGGATGAGTCAACGACCATGACGTCGGCGAACAAACATGGAAGAATCCGCATGGCTACAGTGGAACCCTTTATAAAAAACGAAGCAGTGAGAAACGAGCTAAATTTATGAAATCAGGCCGCTCTTGGTGCCTGCTTTAGCTTGTCGGAGGCCGTAACGTAAATATTTATTTAGCTTGCATACCGAGAAGAGAAGCCTGGAGTTGGAGGAGGCTGAATAGAAACTTGTTCTTGCGGATCCCCCTTGTTGAAAGGCATTCTTCACGTCAAGTTGAAATAAGGGCAATTTTTTGATTGCAGCCAATGGCCTGTTTCCACGCAGGCAATGCGCCTAAGTCTTTTTCTTTTTTCCTGGGCATTGATTTCTTCCTGCATAGCATCTCTCCAGCAAGAATGATTGAAGGCTTCAGCAAATGATTCAGGTTCATGAGAAGAGAAGATTGAACTGACATGAGGTAAGCTCGATGTTTTGGGGCATAAGATAAGACAAAAATCCTTCAACGAGATAAGAAACTTGAGAGGATCGACGAACCTGAGAGAGGGATCCAGAATCTGAGGAAGCGACTGGAGGGGAAGCAACTGGGCTAGACTGCTGATCTTCCGGAGTCTGGGAAAAAGAAAATAATGTAATCGCCGCCGGGAATAAACATGCTGTGCCGGGTGACTGGAATCCTCTGAGGTCAGCTGAACAGGCTGACAATCGGCAGAAGATGCTGGGCAAAGCTGCTGGCCTAAAGAGTGAGGCTGATCCGTAACATCAACTGCAGAAGAATGAGGTTCGAGTTGATAAACAGGAGAAGGCCGCAATACATCTCCATCAACATTCTCCGCTTAGAGAAAATATGAGGTTAAAGTAAAGAGAACATTCAAGGTAGCTTGCTTACTTAGTGCTTGCGCTAAGGCAATGCAATTGTCTTGTACAAGCACGGGGCTTAGTGAAGTAGAACCGCGGGTCGCACAGCTTGCTCGACGCATCCTTTCTTTCAACCTTATTAGCGTTAGTAGGTAGGACGTACCGGTTAATTTCCCCCGGGTTGTTGATGTAGTTGCTTGTAGTTTTCTTTGATTTTTATTCTGGCTCAGAAGGAACGCTAGCTATATGCTTAACACATGCAAGTCGAACGTTGTTTTGGGCAGAAGGAATAAAAACCTGCGCCAGCGCATGCAGAAAGCTTTTTTAATAGAGAGAGAGTCAAAGGGGCTGGGCGATTCTGTAACCGCGGGCAGCTCAGACCCAACTTAATGATGGCCGCGCATGAGATCGCACGAGACCACTTCGATTATGAGTCAGGCGATGCGAACATAGCGGCCCTAAAAAACCTTCTGCGCTATCTTAAAGCGGAGAGGCGAAAAACTTCCATTTTGAGACCGCGGCCCGCACTTTCTAACTGATTTTGTGAGATAAGTGTGAAATTCTCCTCCACAAGACTCTTGATGGTACGAGAACATAATTGGAAGAAATAAGGGTCTTAGACCGCTTACAGTAGTTCTACCTATAGAAAAGATCATCAGAGAGGAGACACCCCATTTTTGATTCCAGCCGAGAAGACTAGTAAAAGGAAGGATCAAGAATGTCATATATTTCAGGAGCTAGATCAGTTGCCGATGAACAAGTAAGAATTGCCTCAACAAAAATTGATGGAATTGGACCTAAAAAAGCCATTCAGGTTCGTTATCGATTAGGTATCAGTGGGAACATAAAGATAAAAGAGTTAACTAAGTATCAGATCGACCAAATTGAACAAATGATAGGTCAAGATCATGTTGTTCATTGGGAATTGAAGAGGGGAGAACGAGCAGACATCGAACGATTAATTTCTATTTCTTGTTATCGTGGAATTCGTCATCAAGATGGATTGCCCTTACGCGGTCAACGAACTCATACTAATGCAAGGACTTTTCGCAAGCTAATTCGGAAATGAAAGAAGTCTACCGAAAGCCCTTGGTACTTGTCTGATCAATCACACTGTTCAATAGTTCACTGAAATTTCTTTCTTTTTTATTTTCTTTTTTATTTCACCGGTTACTAATCCAGTATACGTATAGTAGGCCTCCTTCGCCACTCCACTAGTGGCTCGGCTTGGTCTCGCTTCCTTCGCCCGACTATCGGCTCGGCTTCGTCCTAGAAGCTACTGCTTCCGCCTCTCTAGGCTTCGCTATCGCTCATGACTGGTATAGTATATGGATCTCTCTATGTAGCGGTCGGCCTTCTATAAGCTTCGCCAGAAGCGACTAGTAGCTTCCCGAATGCCTCTTTACTTTAGTATGGTCTAGTCTTTCCAATGCCTCCTTCCTTGCCGCCAACGTACGCTACTAGGAGAGTAAGCAAGCTACCTTGCTTGCATTCTAGAAACGGTAGCTTCCGCGCCCTTCCTGCCTGCTGAAATTGATGTGAATGATCGTGACAGCTCTTCAAATCCTATTCAGTCTGATTAGATATGTCACTGAAACAATCCGTTCTGTCTCTGTTTTATTTTAGGATTCCGAGAACGAGCCGGCCGATCCTAACATCATTTATGAGGAGCCGGACGACGCCTCAGATAAAAGATGTCTCCGACGCGGCAAGAACAACTTTCTCTATTGTTTTTTGGGGGGGGACAAAAGAGAGATGCTTTCTATCAGTCAAAAGCAGATGCCGCCCCTCCCCATGCTCCCACCGTCCGCTCCCCGAGGAATAGAAAAGGAGGACCGGGGGCCAGAGCTAGTTGGGTTGGGGTATAGAGCCGTAAGCGCGGTGGGGGGGTGACAGAGGACGTGCTCGTACGGTTCAAAGAAGGGTATGATCAACTCGTTGATTGTTGGGAACTTTCACTCCTCTATATTCTAAATATGCCTTTCTAGGAGCATTACGATCTGCAGCTCAAATGGTCCCTTATGAAGTCTCTATCGGTCTTATTCTTATTGTGCGCCTTGTGAGCGCGTTTGGATCTGCGAAGGCAATCGCTCGGATGTTCCCCTAACCTAACCCGGGAACGGACCGGAGGGAACCGCAGCATGGGGAATGTCCGCGTCTCGTCGCAAGGCTCATTTTTAGTTGTGGTTCATAGGGCGGGCAGCTTTATCTGATCAAGGGCCGGGGCACAAGGGTCCTGGTACTATCCAGGTGCGAAGAACCCCGGAGGTTACTGCAATGAGCAGAAATCTCACTCACCGGCCTAAACGACGAGCAAACACTCGAACGTGAAAGCAAGGGATCGCCCAACGAATGGACGAGCCCGAGGAGGGAGGAGAGAGGGAGGCAAGAACCATACTTTCAGAGAAGTGGCGGTCCGAATCTTATCTGAACTACGAGAATAACTGACTAAGCCGTGCCATAAGGGTCATTCTCCAAACGGGACGGGGCTAAGCCTTTAGGTTCGTTCTTTAAGTAGGTTGGGTGACAGATCGGCCATAGGAGTACTCCGGGAGATAAACCAGGGCAACAAATGTCGAGCATACGACGATGCCGCCCGTTTTCATTTCGTGGAAGTCCCCGGCAGAGGAAAGGGCTGTAGGTGATGGCGCGTTCCGCTTCTTATCTAGAGGGAGGCGCTGAAATCGTTCCTATTGGGCCGTGCGTGGCAGCTGGTATAGATGAATAAAGGCGGGGCGCTTGAACGGGACCTATTCTCTTAAGGCGGGAAAGCTTAATAGGAAAGGGGCCGAGCTGACTGATGAGTGCCTTTTTAGTCTTTAGAAAAAGGCACTCATGTGATGTGGGGCTAACATGGGTGGATACATACAAGTATAGCCAAATCAAGATGAGACGGGACGGACGGTCAGAGGCCGCAGCGGGACTACCATGGGAAAGCCCGCCCCCGCTAGCTAACATAGAAAGAAATAGATTCCCGGATAGCAAGAGTCTCTATGTGAATCTCTTCCAGACCAGGCCAGGCCGAATCGGGCCACCCCTTGGGCTGGGAATGGCCTGGCCCACATGCATAATTTGATGAAAGCACTCCAGTCCCTCGAAGTGGCTTGTCAACCACGCTTTCCCTCCCTCAAAACAATGCTCCTCACCGGGCAACACAGCAATGAGTAGTTCGCTCCAGGACCCCCCGAGAGCGGGATGCCGGCCGAGATGGAGCTGGGAGCCAACCTATACTTTCCTGGGACTTGCCTTGAAAAAACATGTAAATAAAAGACGGGCGCCGAAAAGAAACCAGCCCAGCCTCTTCAAGAAAGCTTTGCTTGGTAGGCGGTGCCTATTCACTCGGACAATGCTCTGAACACGAAAGTGCGCAGTTCCGCCCCCTTCTCCCATGCTGAGTCACAGGCAGCGCCTCGGAATAGCGAAAGCACGGACGAGCCACATGCAGGGAAACTTGCACGTGTGGTTCCGGCCGGGGACCCCGGTATACTGTACTAATATGTGTAGGTCCCCGTAATTCGAGTGAGATTGTCATGGCGCAAAAGCAGATATGGTCCGGTATTCCCTTGTTCCCTGTATTGGTTATGTTCTTCATTTCTCGTCTAGCAGAAACTAATCGAGCTCCGTTTGATCTCCCAGAAGCGGAAGCTGAATCAGTTGCAGGCTATAATGTAGAATATGCGCGGGATGCGATCCTTAATAGTCCACTGTTGGCGGAAGCCAATGTCCCGGGGTCCCGGGGACTCATTCTGACTGAAACAAGGGGTGGGTCTTTACCAACTTTTCAATATTCTATTTTAGGGAAGCCAAAAAACGTAAGCGCCCCTACGCGAGCCTTATTGAAAAGCCCCCTTACTATAGAACAAAGAAAGGGATTGAGCTGCGCGAAAGCCCTTGCGCTAACGCGCATCCGTTTTCTTGCTCGTTAGCGCTTTACTAATATAATAGAAAGGGCTTTCTTGCTTGTTTAGTAAAGTAGCGCTTTTTCTTTTTATAGGAGTAGGTGCTTTCTGGGGCAGGGTACTCTTCATTCTTCATTTGAAACTAATGAATGTCGGGGCGGGGGTTTCCGCCTTGTTATCAAAAAGGGAGTTGGGTAAAGCAAACTCCCTCCTTGGACGAGCACGGGGCTTAGTCAAGTAGAACCGGGTTGCGTTGCTTGATGCTCCGATCGAAAACAAATCAGTGGGGCCATGCCGGTACGACTGAATATGCGTTAGAAAGGTCAATCCCTTCCCTACGACACCAAAAAAACCGGGCCGAACTTCTGCCCGCCCGCTTCCATAGAACAATATCGTGGCAACGTAGACCTAAGTGGTCATATTGGATCCTTGGGAACCATCACAAGTACGGCCGGCCTATATTTAAACGAGAATGCCGTGTCGTCCAGCGAAGCCTAGAAGAAGGTGACTCGCGCAGACAGCGGACTCCTTTTCAATAGAAAGGAATAGCCAAACCAACCCAGCTGGCTGGTCAATCTCAGAAATCTTATCGGCCGGCAAAGCGGAGACGGACGACCACGGTCCCGACCTTACCAGCACCGGAGGTGTACTAATCAATGAACCCCCGAAACCGACTTTCTTTTCTGACAAAATCAACCAAGCGTCACGCCATGTTGTTGATATTGATTGGGTTTGAGGGACTTTCGCTGACTGAATCCATCCATAAACCTAGACCCCG